ATTCACCCTCTGAAACAAGAAGTTCTGGTCCCGGAGGTATAATATCAACGACTGAGTGTCCATCCGATGCATCCGCTATGGTTATTTCATACCCCCCTTTTTCTTTACGTACTATTTTGCTTACCGTACCTGATGCTGTAGCATTATAGACTGTATTGTTACTCTTGCTCCCGTCGGGATAAATCTGACCCCTTCCCCTATTCCCGCCCACGTATATAGGATATTTTAAGAAGTAAACCTCTTTCTTAGTAACGGGGTCCGGAGACAAAATAGGAAAGGTGATTTCACTATATTTCTGACCAGGAACAGGACCTATCACAAGAATATTTTTTTTAGTAGGGCGATAACTCTGAAAAGAAAGATTGCCCATCTTTTCTTTCATTTCCGGAGAAATACGATCGGGGGGGGCTAATTCGAATCCCTCAGGTAAAATAAGAACTGCCCCTACATTCAAGGATCCCCTTTTACCATTAGAAAGAACTTGTTTCAGTTGGATGTCATAAGGAATTCTAACAACTGCTTCAAATACAGTATCGGGAAGTACCGCTTGTGGAACCTCAATATCCACGGGCTTATTAGCTAAATGACAATTGGCGCATACAATACGCCCAGTTGCTTCTCGTGGATTTTCATAACTCTGTTGTGCAAAAATGGGATATGCGTGTGAAATAGATGTCCGAGTTATTACATATATAAATATAATGATCGATACGGAAATGGATCGAGTCATCTGCTCCTTTATCCAAGAAAAGATATTTCTATTTTGCATGGTCCAATCATTGATCCCGAAAATTTCTACAATAAATTGGGTAGGTTGCTAGTAGAGTTTCCTATCCACGATTCTGCTATTTTACTGGAATCCAGGAGGAATTCCTGGATTGGTATAAATATAAAGAATGAGTAAGATTTTTAATGATTTGTTTATGTACGAAGTAAAAAACATTATGAGTAGATTCATATCAGTGGATCATTCTTTAGTCATTCATTGAATGATAAATCACTACAAGTGACGGAGATACACGATTTAAATAACGGAAGATCCAATATTTTAAAATTGTATCTAGAATGACTGGAAAGGTGGAAACAAGGCCAGATATAATTTGATTATTATGAGAAAATCCAAAATCCTTGTAGACAGAACCAATCATTAGTTCCCAACCGTGAGGCGAGTGGAATCCAATACATAAATCAGTTAATAAAAGAATAGAAAAAGCTTTTATTGTGTCGCTTAAGTTATAGAGAAATTCCCGAACCCAAGAATTAATAATAACAAGTTCTTTATTACCCAGAATAGAATAACCACTTAGAATAGCGAAACTTATTATATTTGTCGAAAAGTGTAAAATGGTATGGATATGACCTTCATTGTACATCTTGACCAATTGTATCGTTTCTTTGTGTATTCCTATACGAAGCTTTTGTATATGTGTATCCGGGTACTCCTTTATCATTTCGTCCAAAATGAAGAGTTCTTCTAATTCTATGAATTTTTCTAGAACGTTCTTTTCGTGAATATCATTCAAAAAAACTTCAGATTGCCCAGCATTCCACCAATTAGTAACCAAAGATTCCATACTTTTATTAAATGAGAGAGAAATCCACCAGGGCAAAAAGATTATAGATGTAAGATATAGAAGGGGTTTTAGCGCTTTCTTTTTTAGCATTTTTAATCTGTGAATTGTTAATGAAACCACCGGATTCCTTGACTCTATCCAATCTGATATTTCCACGAAACGTGAGTTCTATAACAAGGTATTGAATCCATAGACCTATTCCCTTTTTTTAATTAATTGGTTAGTCCTTGGATTTGGATCTGGAAACAATATTTTTGTTTTATTATTTCTTCATTAGAAGCAATTGCATTCTTTCTAATGAATGCCCTAACGCGCCACCTCAAGAAATGAATATTTTACGGATTTCGGGGCAAAAGAACCAACCCCCTTACCTAGATCCATTATTTCGAAAAATTTCGCGGGCTACCCATAGCCCGGGAATTTTTTAGGTAAATTTCGGAAAAATATTGATATGATGAAATCAAAAACGAGTAGCAAAAAAAGAGAGAAATAGAATGGTTATAGTTATAAATGATCCAATCTTTATGATTATCAAAAATCTTTATGATTATCAAAAAGGAAAAGAAAGGAAAAAAAGAAAGAAACATCAATTGACAAAACAAATAAAGAATTCAATTACACGATATGATACATCTATAGCTAACATATCAATTCAAAATGGACCAAAGCTAACATATCAATTCAAAATGGACCAAAAAAGATGAATTCTAGAGTCTGCACTGTTCGGATATATGTGATGAATCCATACTTAGTATACTTGTTACTAGTATGAAAAAATGGGGTTGATTTTCATATGCATAAAAAACTTGTTTTGGTGGACAAAAACCCCATTTTTATGTTTTCTGGTTGTTCCATACGCGTCTGCTTTTACTCGAATGAGCACTCTGAAAAACGTAAGTTAAATTGTTATATAACAACAAATCAAATATAATTCATGAGGTCTTTACTCAATGCTGCGAAAGCATTCATTCTTCAATTTATTTCAAAATACTTCAATTGGTACGCGCAAAAAGTAGGACAATTCCGCAGCCTTTTGTTCAATTTCTCGTGGAGTCAAATTCTCATCAGTACGAGTCAAGGGAACGGAACCCTGGCCTCTGATTTCCATATAAAGTACACGCCGAGGATAAATACCTTCTTTAACCTCTATTCTAATCGACTGAATATCTCTCATAAGGAATCGAAGGAAGATGCGACGATTTCTTCCAGGGAATCCCCAACGAAAAATACACACTATTCCTTTTTTTCTATCGAATCTATCATAACCACTGCCTACATTCCACGAAATTGTGCACCACAAATAGGAGCTGATGAACAGACCTGCGATCCCATAGAAAGACATCACGATCCCTTGTGGAAAAAAAAGGATTTGCTGAGAAGGAAATAAGGATATCAGATTCCTACCAAGGTAACTAGAAGTTCCAACCAATAAGAATCCTAGTGAACCTAAAAAAAGGATACAGGCCCAACAGAAATTACTTGTTTTTCGAGACCCCGGTATAAGTTCTATCCATATACGTTCTGATCGCCAGTTCATACTAGATCCAGTTGTTTCAGTTTATTGGAATTGAGAGAATAACCCAAATGAATTTGACTTTCTTTTTTTGTTCCCGAAGTAACTCTCATCAACTAGCACTATTATTATGATGTGAACCCTTAGGAGTAATTCATCGAATCAGTTAGATATACAAAAATATCCCCTTCATGTGATCCTACTATGGATATCTACATACATATAGATGATACTTTGACTTTCCATTTCATACATCTGCTGACCCCATTTTCAAATAAATATAATGCATTTATCCATATATCATGTTTACACGTGCATAACAGCTCTTTCATTTGTGTTCGGAAGAAGACACACGTTGTACCCTATTCCACTAAACAAATAGATAATCGGTATTATGATCCAAGTCCGAGTCTTAAAAAAAAATGAGATTAGATCCCATCGAATCTAGACAATCTTGTTTTTTTGAACATGAAGAGATAGAGAAGCCATTGCAATTGCCGGAAATACTAGACCCACTAAAGGCACAAAAAAAGAGGGTAAGTTGAAAGTTGTCATAGAATGGATACCTCGATTTAATATTTGTACCTGTTATAAAGATATCTTATGATAAGTATATCTATTATCAGTATATAATAATAGGTATAGGTACAAGAAATGTAGAACTAAATAAGTGTACCTATTCACCTTTATATATATGTTTATTATTTACTTTAGATTTATTTATATATATTTATTATTATTGTATTGTTTTCTTATACTATACTTATCTTCTAATAAAGAAAAGACAAAAAAAGTTTCTTACTAATTATCAAATCTAACAAATCCGATCCAACAGGGATTCCTAGCAAAAAATGGAAATTATCAGGGAATATAGAAAAATAAATGCAAGATTCCTATTCTCTATTTTCTAAATATATTGAATAATTCAATATATTTAGAATATGTAACGTAATAAGGGAACGTTCATTTTTTATTTTAATAATTTGATAATGAATTTCTTTATCCTGTTTGTTGGTAGAGTCTTCCTGATTACTAATCATGAATATAGGTAGAAATAAAATGGATCTGGAGGAAATAAGAAAAAGTGATTATCAACAACCTTTTTTCCTTTATTAGATCTTATGACCTTAAGTAAAACTCCATGCTTATTATTTTTGTAAATTACTATAAACTAAATACTTGTGCACCTCAAAAAATATAAATAACTGAATTAAATGATCTACTTGATTGGATTTTTATTCAAGGGAAAGAAACCGTGAAGCTGAAATAACTCACTTAGAACACCTTTTAAAGGATTACGTGGTACGATTGGGTCGAATAAGCCCTTATGGAATAAATACTCAGCTTCTTGTGAACCGTCAGGGACTGTCTTATTCAATGTTTGTTCAATTACTCTTTTACCCGCAAATGCAATGTAGGCATTAGGTTCGGCAATAATGATATCTCCTAACATACCAAAACTGGCGGTCACTCCACCGGTTGTAGGAGATGTAAGGATTGATACGTAGAATAACTTTTTATTTGATTGATAATTATATAAAGCTGAAGATATTTTAGCCATTTGCATCAAGCTCAAACTTCCTTCTTGCATGCGCGCTCCTCCGGAAGCACACACTATAATAAGAGGTAGAGATCTATTAGTAGCATATTCGATCAAACGGGTGATTTTCTCGCCTACTACGGATCCCATACTGCCCCCCATAAACTGAAAATCCATAATCCCAATTGCTAGGGAAATACCATTTAGTTGACCTATGCCTGTTTGAACAGCCTCGGTTAACCCTGTCTTTTTTTGATAAGAATCAATACGATCTTTATAAGGTTCCTCCTCCGAATGAAATTCAATGGGGTCCACGGAAACCATGTCCTCATCCATAGCACCCCAAGTGCCTGGATCAATCAAAAGTTCGATT